CTTGATAACTAATATAATGCATCAAAGGGTCCTTAAACAACCATAGATTGTCCTGAAAGGCCTTAGCAAAAGCTTCTACAAGTCCAAGATGTTCTAGTTTTCCATAGAAAAAGATTCGTTCAAGAAGGGTTCCAGAAGACGTTGAGCATAAATGAGAAGATTTGTTACGAAGAAAGACGAAGATGGATTCGTATTCACATAGATGAGAATTATATAGGACGAAGAAAAACCTTTGATTTTTTTTTGAAAAACAAGAACTGGCTTTATTTGGAGTATTCCAAATACGATACTCGTGGAGAAATAATCTTAATAAATGTAAAGAAGAAGCGTCTTTTACCCAGTAGCGAAGAGTTTGAACCAATATTTCCAGATGGACTGGGTAGGGTATTAGTATCTCTAACACATAAATTAAATGTGAAAATTTGTCCTCTAAAAAAGGGAATATTGAATGAATTGATCGTAAATTATGAGATTTAACTATTCCTTTCCTTTCTAGCGAAGATAATAATCGGAGATAAAACGGAATTTCTACAATGACTGCAAATCCTTCTGATATCATTTGAAAATTAAAATTCTTGTTGCGCCCAAAAAAGGTATTTTGGGTAAAATCATTAGCAAAAAGAATCAAATGATTCTGTTCATACTGATACATTCGCTCAATTGCACGTTTCACAATTAGTAAGCTGAACTTATTAGAACCTGCATTTTCCAACAAAACGGATCTATTTATATTTAAACCATGATCATGCGCAAGTGCATAAATATACTCCTGAAAGATAAGTGGATATAAGAAGTAGTGTTGTTGAGATCTATTTAGCTTTAAATATCTTTGGAATTCCTCCATTTGAAATTCTAATTGAACTAAAGGTAGAGGATTTTGGGGGTTATCAATGAAACATAGTGCGATACAGTCAAAACGAGGTATTCGAGTAATAAACGAATAGATACCTCGGAGATACAGGTAAACTTATCAACGGATTATCTATCCTCTCTTTTCCATTTAAACGAATAAGTTTATGTTCGTTATAGGATAACAAAAGACTTAGAAATCCTTTATTTTTTCAACCTAATCGCTCTTTTGATTTTGGAATTTTTTTATCAATATACTGTTTCTTCTACACACACATTTCTATTCCATAATAGAAAATGTCAATAGTTAGGATTCATTAAAATATAAAGAATTCGTTCATGGGATAATCCCTTCCCGTATCAGGCACTAATACATTTTTAACGTCTAATTAGATCGGGTAATCGTTCAAATTAAGAACAGAAGCTCGTTGCTTTTTCCCTATAATCAATAATCATATCAATAAATAAATAAATTGAAGCCATTAGGGCTCTATATCCATTTATTCATCCGACCCAACTTGAAATTGAATTCATTTTGTTCCGTTTCAAAAAAGAACACAACGGTTTGTACCGATTCGGAAAGAATGAAATATTCTCAGAACTCTTCGTTGATCCGACATGCTATTTTTTCCATTCATTCCCTTTCAGGATCAGTCGTGGTCTTCCAAACTTTACCGATGGTATGGACGAATCCCTCGCTTCATCCAAATGTGTAAAAGATCCTAGCCGCACTTAAAAGCCGAGTACTCTACCGTTGAGTTAGCAACCCGAATAGAAAAAGTTTATATAAATACAATAAAAAAAAGAAAAGATAGATAAATGTCAAAATTTATAGACCACCTCTTCGTTCTTATGTTATCGACTTTTAAATCAAAACCCCTATTCTTATTATATCAAAGAGAATTCAAGGAATCCCATCATTTGAATAATATAAGGTAAAAATCAAACCGCTCGGACAAAAATAAATTTATCTACTTATCACGATGAATTATATTTGTTCGATACACTGTTGTCAATATAAATGTTGAGAAAATAATACAACGGAAAAACAAAATAAATGGAATTTATTTCAATACTATTAAAAAAAGGGCTTGTGTTGGATTGGCACTACATAGCTGAAAAAAGTTTAGATAGAGGAATAAAAAAAGACCAAGTAGAAAAAAAATATCAGATTGAATCAATAATAAGTAACTAGAATAAAAAAAGACCAAGTAGAAAAAAAATATCAGATTGAATCAATAATAAGTAACTAGAATAAAAAAAGGGAGGATTCCTTGGTTATTACTTATTAGTATAGTTTCAACGAAAACCGACCAATTGAAGGAACTCCCAGAATTTTCTATTTATAGGATCAAGCAACTCGAGTTTTGTCATTCTAGAACATGAGATTGTATAGAAGCAATGAAAAATAGATATGAGTAGAATCCAAAAAGTAAAAAAAAAAGTATATATATAAATACAAAAATTTATATAAGAATTACTATCCCTTTCTATTTCTTTATTTCCTTAATTAATTTTTGTTTGATTAGGACCAAGTTACTTAAAAACCTCTGCCTTTTTTAAAAGATCCCGAACAGTTCCTGTGGGCTGAGCGCCCTTTTCAAGGAAATATAGAATAGCAGGAACGTTTAAATAACTTTGATTCTTTATCGGATCATAAAAACCTACGTTCCGAAGATCTTTTCCTTCTCTTCGGGATCGAACATCAATTGCAACGATTCGATAGACGGCTCATTGGGATAGATCTAAGTAAATGAACAAGACCCCCCCTAGAAACGTATAGGAAGTTTTCTCCTCGTACGGCTCGAGAAAAAATGATTTGGAGTTTTGTCTACGTATAGAATTATAATTTCTGGCAAAGGAGTTGATAAAATAAATTAGAATGGGATTTAACTCATTTTTTCTTCCTCCTTCCTGAAAAAATAAAAATCATTTGTACCCATAACTCAAGTTGGATAATTCTCAAAGAGCTTAAAAGAAAAAAAAATCTTTAGGCAATTTATTTAATTTTTTGAATGGTCTTTAACCCCCTCTTGCTTGTCTCATTTAATCTTTATTATTATCCAGTTATTGAGACAATTGAAAAACGGTGTTTCCTTGTTCTGGGATCCTTTTTTTTTGTTTTAAATCAGTGGGTTTAGACATTACTTCGGTGCTTCTTAATCCTTACAAAATGGCAGCAACATACCCCTTTTGTGATTTCTTTCTATCAAAGAATCATATAAACGCTCGATTCCCGCGTGATACACTTTGAATCGAAAGACTTTTCTCAATTTCAACAAATTTTACTTTTGAATTAAAAACTTGACTGAATCGGATCCTTTCAATTTCTATATTGATATATATGATATACTTACAAAGTTGTTCCAATTTATTGATTGGTATTAACCCTAGATTCTTGCCCCCTGAAAGATGAATCCATACTTTCTACCCGAGCTCCATCATGTACTATATTCATTACAACCTAACAAAAAAAAAAGGATTCTAGTGAAAACAGAACAGATGTCGGGTCAAGAGCACCTTCATTCATAGAAAAGATGGCGGATGTAAGAATAAAAATCCACACCGGATCGTGTCCTTCAAGTCGCACGTTGCTTTCTACCACAGCGTTTCAAACGAAGTTTTACCATAACAAAAAATTCCTCTAATTTGGAACCCATATGGAATTGATTCAATTATGGAATCATGAATAGTCATTGGTTCCGTCGATACATAAACATATTAATCTATACCCTTTTTTTCTTCTATACAAATTCTTCTATACAAAGATGGCAAAAATTTTTTTGAAGCAATCTTAGCAAGACCCCACCTATTATTGTATGTTATTGTATGAATGCAACACTTTAACTTTACTTTTTATTAAAAAAATTAAAATATCTGTTTCTTTTCGAATTGAACCATCAACAATTTAAAGCAGATAAATGGATTGAAAAAAAACCATTTTTATTTTTTTGTGTGAGATAGATAAAAAAGACCGATCGAAGAGAATATTTAAGTACTTGTTCTTTCGATTCGAATTTTATTAATAAGATAAGATGAACGAATTAGGGGTTTTTCGTACTTATGAGATAGACTGAACTACAGTCTTTATTATGGATCCGTTACATATGTAACTTGATTCGTTATTAATGAGATTCGGACATACACAGATATACATATATTTAAATGAAGACCTCCTGTTACTGTTACTAATTAAGAACTATCTATCCCACGACTCTCTGGGAATGCTGAATCAGAACAAAAATAAAAAGGATACCTTTTGGGGAAAGGATACTCTCTAGGGACAAAGACAAACAAGTCCAGATTAGGCGCTTGCTCCTAATTTTTTAGTTTACCCAAACCCAGTCTTGTCTTAAGAGACTTAATCCCATTAATTGAATGTAATAACCCCCTCTTGTTTAGAATAAAGAGATCCTAATAATTTGGCTACCCCATTTTTTTTTAAGTTTAATTTTAATGGATAAAGAATAAGATATAGGATATAGGAAAGAAGTGCTCTTTCTTAGTGTAATTCAAAATAAAATGTATCGTTGAAAATTTAAAAAGATATGAGACGTAAGGTTTTTTCTTCAAATTAAGTAGCTCTAAACCCATTCAATATGAAGGGAATGAACATATGATGAAAAATCCGCCCATTTTTAATTAGTTGAATTCAACTAGGGTGTGACCTATGTTACCATCATATCTTGATGACAAACAAATATATTTAGTAATATCTGTATGTTGTGAAAAACAAAGATATGATTCATAAAAGAATCATTCAAAATTATAAAAGAAACAAGAATGACATTCTATCCAATATTAGGCATTTAAACATAACGTTACTTTCAAAATAAACTTTTACTCTGATACAATGTATCTACCTGGGACGAAAGGATTCGAACCTCCGAATACCGGGACCAAAACCCGTTGCCTTACCACTTGGCCACGCCCCATCTATATTTCCATTCTACACTAATAAAGAATAATATTAGTATTGGGTCTTGGTCAATTACAGGGCAATTTTATATAGAAAATTTTTATAGAATAGATTAGATTCTTGCTAGGATTTTTACGCGTGTAGATATAGAATTCAGCTGAATTCATTGATCATTACATATAATTTAATTAAGATATTCTATGAAAGTATTATTTCTTCTATTCTCCTTTGT